TTCGGCCGAAACAAAACAAGATAAATCTTTTTTTGTTTGAATTATTTTTCTAAGTTATAAGTTGAAGTGAATTGAAGGAGTTCTATTTGTTCAATTCTACCCGGAAAATAAAACAAGGAATAAGAATCTTTGGCAAACAGGAGACATGATTTGATTCGATACAAGACGACACAAGAAAAGGATTTTCTTGTGTCGTCTTGTATCGAATCGAATAGACGATTAGGAAGACTAAGAATACTAATTTCATTTTTCCCGTCCTCCTTGCCTTGTATTATATTCCTTTCTATTTGTATACTTATTTTCTATCATTAGGAATGGTATACAAGTAATGAGTTTCAGACATCCCGCAAAATAAAAAAGAGTAAAAAAAAAAAAAATAAAGAAAAGACTTATAGAATTTTTTGAATCATATATCATTCTATCGATCAACAAGAATTTGGCACTTTTACCAACTTTATTTTAAGAAATCTATAGATCTAGAAATTCATTTCGTACAATTGAACCTTTTCAAACTGTTTCTTTTTCAGAACCAAAAAGATTTGTGCCAAAATCACAGATGCCAAGAAGAACAGAAGGCCTTGAACTCGTAATGGATCTTGAAGCACTATTTCCGCGTCTCCCTGACCAAACCCTCCTATATTTGGATTACTTGTTAATGGTTGATCAAGCTTGATGGATTCACCTTCTGAAACAAGAAGTTCTGGTCCTGGAGGTATAATATCAACCACTTGACGTCCTTCTAATGCATCAACTATGGATATTTCATATCCCCCCTTTTCTTTACGTGCTATTCTGCTTACTATACCAGCAGATGTAGCATTATAAACTGTATTGTTACTCTTGCTACCATCAGGATAAATCTGACCCCTTCCTCTGTTCCCACCTACATATATGGGATATTTTAAGAAGTGAACGTCTTTTTTCGTCGCAGGGTCGGGGGAAAGAATAGGAAAGACGATTTCACTATATTTCTGACCGGGAACAGGACCTATCACAAGAATATTTCTTTTATTAGGACGATAACACTGAAAAGAAAGATTGCCCATCTTTTCTTTCATTTCGGGAGAAATACGATCAAGGGGAGCTAATTCGAATCCCTCGGGTAAAATAAGAACAGCTCCTACATTCAAAGCTCCTTTTTTACCATTAGCAAGAACTTGTTTCAATTGCATATCATAAGGAATTCGAACAACTGCTTCAAATACAGTATCAGGAAGTACAGCTTGCGGAACTTCAATATCCACGGGCTTATTAGCTAAATGGCAATTGGCACATACAATTCGCCCAGTTGCTTCTCGTGGATTTTCATAACCCTGCTGTGCAAAAATGGGATATGCATTTGAAATAGATGCTCGAGTTATTACATATATCATGATCGATACATAAATAGATCGAGTCATCTGTTCTTTTACCCAAGAAAAAGTATTTCTATTTTGCATGGTCCAATCATTGATCCACGGAATTTCTACAATAAATTTGATAGGTATCTAGTAGAATTCCCTATCCACAAGTTTGCCATTGTATTGATTGTACTGAAAGAATTGTACTATAGTAAGAATACCTTGAAGTAAATAAGGTAGAAATATAAAGAAAAAGATCTAATAAATTATTCATTCATTGAATGATAAATTACTACAAGCGAAGGAGATACACGATTTAAAAAATGGAAGATCCAATATTTCACAATTGTATCTAGAATCACTGGAAAAGTGGAAACAAGACCAGATATAATCTGATCATTCTGAGCCAATCCAAAATCGCTGTAGATCGAACCAATCATTAGTTCCCAACCATGGGTCGAGTGAAATCCGATCCATAAATCAGTAACTAAAAGAATCGAAAAAGCTTTGATTGTATCACTTAAGTTATAGAGAAATTCCTGAATCCAAGAATTTAGAATGAAAAGTTCTTCATTACCCAGAAAAAAATAACCACTTAGAATAGCAAAACAGATTAGATTTGTAGAGAAATGCAAAATGATATGGAAATGAGATTCATTGTGTTTTTGGACCAATTGTATTGTTTCCTTGTGCATTCCTATACGAATCCTTTGCATATATGTCTCCGAGTACTCCTTTATCATCTCGTCCAACAGGAATAGTTCTTCTAATTCCATAAATTTTTCTAGAACATTTTTCTCTTGAATATCATTTAAAAGGATTTCGGATTGCCTGGTATTCCACCAATTAATAACCCAAGTTTCTAGACATTTATTAAATGAGAGAGAAATCCACCAGGGCAAAAAGAGTATAGACACAAGATATGGGAGGGAAGCCAATGCTTTCTTTTTTTTCATTCTGTATCCATGATGTGAATTGTTAATGAACCTGTTTCATTCGTCGATTCTATCTGATCTATCTGAGATTTCTATGAAGCACGAATTATATAACAAGAGCCTATAACTCTAACAAGAAAACAAGAATAAGGTATCGAACCTATGGATCTTTTCCTATTTTTGTTTTTGTGTAAGAATTGAGTCTTTGGATCTAGAATAATCTAGAATAGAACATAGAAGAAGGGCCCTTTTAAAATGAAAAAAAAAAGTAAATATTATTTCCATATTCCAGAGATCATAATTAGGCAAATTGTAACCAATTTTCCCTTCATTTATTCCTTTCGATAAAGACTCAAAATCGAAAACCCATTTGAACTAACGAATAGAATTTGGATTTAAAGACGAACCCTACCGGATCCTTTAATTCTTTTATTTCTATTTTGAATTTTGAATTCGAAAGATTTCACTGTCTAACCGCAGCGCGGGGATAGGGTATCAATTCAAAGGCCTAAAAAGAGGAATTATGTTTTACGAAAACAAAAGACATGTTAGGATATTTGATGAATCTATAATTATTAGACCTTTTACTAGTATAAAGAGTGAAACTGTACACCATGTGTATGCGTATACAAAATAGTTTCTATTCTCCTTAATATATTTTTTTTAATATATTCTATTTGATTAGTGATATTTTTGATTAGTTATATTAGATTTTATTAATATTGTTCCATATACGTCCTCCTGCTTTTGAGATGTATTAAGTTCCTTCTCTCATGCTGAGATTTATTCTTTAGTTCATTTCAAAATACTTCAATGGGTACGCGCAAGAAATAGGCCAATTCGGCAGCTTTTTGTTCAATTTCTCGTGGAGTCAAATTCTCATCAGTACGGGTCAAGGGAATAGCTCCTTGGCCCCTGACTTCCATATAAAGAACACGACGAGGAAAAAGACCCTCTCTCACCTCCATTCTGATTGATTGGATATCTTTCAGAAAGAAACGAAGGAAGACGCGACGATTTCTTCCAGGAAATCCCCAACGAAAAAGGGACATTATCCCTTTTTTTCTATTGAATTGGTCATAACCACTACCTACATTCCATGAAATTGTGCACCACAAATAAGAACTAATGAATAGACCTGCGATCCCATAAAAAGACATCACGATCCCTTGTGGGAAAAAAAGAATTTGCTGATAAGGAAATACGGATATCAGATTTTTACCAAGATAACTGGAAGTTCCAACCACTAAGAATCCTAGTGAACCTAAAAAAAGGATAAAGGCCCAGCAAAAATTACTTGTTTTTCGAGACCCTGTTATAAGTTCTATCCATATATGTTCTGATCGCCAGTTCATACTATACTAGATCCAGTTGCATTCGATTGGAATTGAGAGAATAATCCAAAAGGATTTGACTCGACTTTTATTGCTTGATCCCGAAGTAACTTTCATCAACTAGCAGCATTCCAACAGGAACTCTTAGGAATAATTGGTTAGATAAATTTAGTTTCTATTTCAAATATTTTTCAAAAAAGATTTGCTGATCATTTTGAATTTAATCATTTAATTGATTAAGCTATAACCGCATATACATGCATTAATGCGTATATTATGCATCGGCATACATAACAAAACAACTCTTCCATTTGTTTTCGGAAAAGCCACATATCATATATCCTACCATATTACATTAAAAAAGTATCTGTATGATGATCCAGTTTTGAAATAAATTGATGAGATTTGGTCCCATCATATTTAGACAATCTTATTTCTTTGGACATAAAGAGATAAAGAAGCCATTGCGATTGCCGGAAAGACTAGGGCCACTACAGGAACAAAAATAGAGGGAAGGCTAAAATCTATCATAGAATGGGTACCTCAATTTCATATTTGTACCTATTATAATTATAAAGATATCTTATGATAAGTCTATCTATTAGATAGAATATTAAGATAATATTAATATGAAATATTTCATAACCAATAACGAATGTAGAACTCAATGAAGTGTACCTATTCCTCTTTCTACACGAATATTTATGAGAATCCGCTTTAAGAAATTGAATTCTTCTTCTCCCATCTTTATCTTCATCGTCTTTCTATCTTTCCTTTCATCAAAACACCTTTTTTTCTTTGAAAGGAAAGATAGAAAAGAGTTTCTTATGAGTTCCCGACTTTAACCAATCTTATCCAACAAACAGGGATTCCTAGTGAAAAACGGGGATTTTCGCTAAATAGAAAGAACTTCTATATTCTTATTATTTGTTATTTGAATATTTCTATTTTATTTCTTTGATTTGAGATTTCTTATTTCTTTTTATTTAATATTTTTAATATTTTCTTTTCATTTTTTCGATATCTTTTTTTATCTATTTTTTGTTGTTCTATATATGAATATGTCAAAAGGACGGAGAAATTTATTTTTATTTCCCGGATTTCTCGGAAGGAGAAAGAAATTCTTTTTTATCTTGTCAATAGAGGGATGCTTATTCCTAATCAGGAAGAGAGGTAGAATAAAAAAGGGATCCGGGTCAAAAAGTCATTATCCAAAACTTCTAACTTTTACTACATTTATAACGGATGTCTCCAAAGAAAATACCATCTTCTTAGTTTTATTTTTTTCATTATAATGAACTAAATGCGTATGCGCTACAAATAAAAATAACTGAAGCTAGTGCTATACTTCCATTTGAAAATGAAGAATTTCAATCTTTTTTTTCATCTTGATTCAAGGGAAGGAAACCATGTAGCTGAAATAACTCATTCAGAACACCTTTTAAAGGATTACGTGGTACGATTGGGTCGAATAAGCCCTTATCGAATAAATACTCAGCCACCTGTAAACCATCGGGTACTGTCTTTTTCAATGTTTGTTCAATTACTCTTTTACCCGCAAACGCAATGTAGGCATTAGGTTCAGCAATAATGATATCTCCCAACATACCAAAACTTGCTGTAACTCCGCCAGTTGTAGGAGATGTAAGGATTGATATATAGAATAACTTTTTATTTAATTGATAATCATATAAAGCAGAAGATATTTTAGCCATTTGCATCAAGCTCAAACTCCCTTCTTGCATGCGTGCTCCTCCAGAAGCACACACAATAATGACAGGTAGAGATCGATTAGTAGCATACTCGATCAAACGGGTGATTTTCTCACCTACTACGGATCCCATACTACCTCCTATAAACTGAAAATCCATAACTCCCATTGCTATGGGAATACTATTTAGTTGACCTACGCCCGTTTGAACAGCTTCAGTTAAACCCGTTTTTATTTGAGAAAAAGAGATGCGATCTATATAAGGTTCCTCCTCTGAATGAAATTCAATGGGGTCCATAGAAACCATATCTTCATCCATAGGCTCCCAAGTGCCAGGATCTATAAAGAGTTCGATTCTATCTGAACTACTCATTTTCAAATGATATCCGCAGTGTTCACAAATATTCATTTTTGAACTAAAAAATTTTTTATAATTTAATCCATAACAATTCTCACATTGAACCCATAACTGTTTGTATTTTGTATTTATATCGAAATCATTATCATTAGATCTTTCTATTCTATTGAAAGAACTGCTACTAGTTTTGATACTAGAATTTCCACTTTCAATACTACTTATATTTTCCGTACAAATAAAACTAAAAATGTAACTGTCGATACCACTGTAAATGTCACTATTGATTTCAAAACGAAGATAACTATCAATGCAACTATTAATGTGATTATTCCAATTAGATTGAGTATCATACATGGAATAATAATAGTAGTAATTATTACTATTAGACCCACTATTCAAATAACTAGAAAAAAGAATCTCTAGTTCACTCAAACTAGCATTGTCAATATCAAAAATCTGATTTTCAATATCAAAATATACAGAATAAGTATCACCATTACTATTTCTAACTAAAAAAGTATGATCAGAGATCAAACTCCAAATATTCCTGTTATCAAATAAATAATTTAGATAATTAATATTACTAAAACTATAACTGTCCCAACTAGAAATCTTTTTCTCCGTATCATTTAGAATAGTTTCTTCACTTCCACTGGTATGTCCAAGAGCATCAAGACTATCATCCATTGATTTACTTAGTCCACATCTATGTTCTAACTTCTTGTTAGACAACATAGAATTTAACCAACATTTTTCCATAGATTCTTTCTGCCCCCTATTTGATAAAAACCTAATACTAATAGATGAATAGTCATTCGATGAAGAAAAAACGATGAAGAAAAAATCATTTTACTATTTTTTTTTCTTTTTATTTCTCATCAGAATTCAAATGAAGTATATGATCCAATCATTAAGATTGTTAATGAAAAACGAGCGAGTCTTGAAAAGAAAAGATTCTCTTTTTGAGGAATCCGGTGAATCATTTCAATATTATGATAGAGATTATGATAGAATCTTTTCCTCAAAAAAAGATATATGATATATAAAGACAGGTTTTTCTCATGTAAAACTTTCAATTCTCATCAAAAAGATACATAGTTGTTTCTTCCCATAAATTAAAAATGAATTATCGTCTCGTAGAATATCGTGTCATATAGTCAAATAAGAAAATGAGTTTATATTACAACAGGGAACGAAAAAGACAATAGGGAACGAAAAAGACAATATACAGGATAGGGGTATAAGGAATCCTTCCCTTGGCTTGATCTATGGCCTGAAACTAAGGAATATAAAATGATCCACCAATCCAATCCCAAGGATCCATAATTCAGCCTATGGCTCCAACAAGGAATAATAGAATAGATAAGTTGTTTAGTCTTCCTTCGATCTTATCTTCTTATGTTTAGATTTTGTATATACTTGTATATTGTATTGTATATTGTAAGGTCTGTACATATAAAAAAAGATATATGTAAATACACAAAGACCCTCATAGTTCATAGTATAGTATTAGTATAAGATGTTTATTCTTTATCCGATTCGGCCCAATCTTTCTTTTTTTGAGGAAAAGATTGGGCCAAGTTTCATTGCAATCAATTAGGAGAACAAACAGGAATTGCTGAATTATACGCGCTTATTTTGTCTATATATCTAGCTTATCCACTGGTTCGAACTCGAATGTGATCGCTTTCCATACTTCACAAGCAGCGGCTAGCTCAGGGCTCCATTTGGTAGCTTCACGAATAATATCATTACCTTCACGAGCAAGATCGCGTCCCTCATTACGAGCTTGTACACATGCTTCTAAAGCCACCCGATTAGC